CGTCAATATAGTACCAAGGGTATTTTTAGAATATACCGAATCAGTATAGCTATCCTTCTTCTGACACAGCAACGCAACCTCAATCAGTATCAAAATGCGGGGCTAGATAATTGTTTTCTTCGTTTCTTCTTGCTGGTCGATGTATAACTGTGTACCATTCAATAGAAAATTGATCAAATTTCTGTAGTATGGGGTTTCTTTTCTCTACATTTCCATTATTGGCTTCGGACTAGAAATTGAAGATCAGGTAAAATGGAAATCCGACGAATTGTTTTCTTTTTCTAATAATAATAATTCATGACGAAGATTATCATATTTCCCCACTTCAAGTAGATGTGAAATCTACAAATCCCCTTTTCGTAGGTGTAGAAGAGGTTTTTTGTTGTAATCCCCCTCTTTTTTTTTTTAAGGAATTGCTTAGTCGGCGAGAAACAAGTAACGGTGGTAGATAGGATTCGATAAAAGAAGGAGAAAAAGGCTTATAAAGGCTTCTCTTCTAATAATCGATATTTGTGATGGGCGCATTGTTTTGTTCTATTAAATCCAAAGTTTTTTCTTGACCTAACTACAAGGAGAACGGGCTTTACTACAAGGAGAAAGCGCTTTATGCTTTATATATATAAAAAGAATATGAAAAGACAAAATGTAAAATCTGGAAAGGAAAAGATAATAGGAATTATTAGTTTTAGAATCTAATTGGACCGAAATCCAAATTTTATTTTTTCGACTGATCGTACCATACCTTTTTTTATTCTCATTTGAGATCTTATGGGAATGAACCTATTGCTGAATCTAAAGGAAAAAAAAAGTAAAGAAAGGGTATTATAAGGTATAAGTAAGGTATAAGTTCACTCTTTATTCGAAACTCTAAAATTTATTAGATACAATAAAAAATCAAAATACAAAATGGAAGCGATTCCCCAAGTTTGTTCCATATTGATTTAAAAAGAATTTCGTTTTTGGAATGAAGTTATATGACACAGTTTTGATTATTATTTTAATATTTGATTATTATTTTAATATTAGTTTACTCAAGAGTTGCCCAACGAATCTGTTGATTCGGAATCGTGAGATGGGTCCATGTCAAATGTCAAAGATTATGAATTGATTTCTTTTTCGATCCCTGCCACTCGATTTTTGTTAGTACCTTCTATAAAGATTGATGAATCAAAAACAAAAACTTTCAATTGGTAGGGTATTTTTGCTTATCCTCGTATCTTTTAAAAGTTGAAACTTAGGGAAGTGCTTTAGAAACATATGTAGAAAAAGAAGATATTTCCTTTAGCTCCTTCATGCCTACTATAACTAGTTATTTCGGTTTTCTACTAGCGGCTTTAACTATAACTTCGGCTCTATTTATTGGTCTGAATAAGATAGGACTTATTTGAAATTCATTGAATGAATAATTCATAAAAAGAAATCTTTCTGTGGTATTCCAGATATTCTCTAGTTCCTTACCGTGTTAATTACCAATTATTGGGCATTGAGATTCCTAGACAATACGAATTAATATTTAGGGATAGATATTACCTCTCTTTTCCCCCTTTCAAATAAATTAAATTGAAATGATTGAAGTTTTTCTATTTGGAATCGTCTTAGGTCTAATTCCTATTACTTTGGCTGGATTATTCGTAACCGCATATTTACAATACAGACGTGGTGATCAGTTGGACCTTTGATTAATTAACATCTCTTTTTTTAACTGACCCCCCTTACTTAATGTCATTTTATTTAATTTAATCCGGGGGGGGGGGTCAAGGTCAAATTCAGATTGCTGTTCAATTATTTCAGTTTAGTCTAATTTTTGATCTACCAAGCTAACAAGGCAAGAGCGGCATCACGCTCTGTAGGATTTGAACCTACGACATCGGGTTTTGGAGACCCACGTTCTACCGAACTGAACTAAGAGCGCTTTCTTATCACAACGGAAAAGACTATAAGGGGGGGGGGATTCTTTTTTTTTTCTAACGCCAATAAATATTTCTTGCATGTGTATACTATCACATATCATTAAAGATTATGTATGTCCAAATTGAATCGATCAAAATAGATCTCTCGTTACTGTTCAGAGGAACAGTAATAGGTAGGGATGACAGGATTTGAACCCGTGACATTTTGTACCCAAAACAAACGCGCTACCAAGCTGCGCTACATCCCTTTCAATTGGTCTACAGTATCATTGTAGAGAATCCCCGTCTTGTTTTCCACATCCTTATTCTCTTTCCTCCATTGATATGCAAAATGGATCTAGGTATTTCTTTTTTTTCGTCTCATATCATATAACATATAATAAATGAATATTTTTCTCGGGAATTCTCAGACGGAAAGGGACCCATTTTTCTGCTTTAAGAAAAAGAAAAAAAATCTTATCTACCGAATCATTGCACATTTCAATTTGAATTAGGGATTCCGCACACAAATAGAAGGGGTCTTTAACTACATATACATCTCTTACCATAATGTATTACAATATGGAATACAAAAAAAAGAAGGAGGATTTTCAATGCGAGATCTAAAAACATATCTTTCCGTGGCCCCGGTACTAAGTACTCTATGGTTCGGGTCTTTAGCAGGTTTATTGATAGAAATCAATCGTTTATTCCCCGATGCGTTGACATTTCCTTTTTTTTCATTCTAGTTATTGACATAGAAAGGGGTGAAGAAGAGTATTGATAGAATCAAATATTTGTCTCTCGTTCCCCTCTTTTCTTTTTTTTTTTTTTGAATTCGATAGATAGAATAAGGGGCGAACGAGAAAGAAAAGAGGGGATTCAACCTCAGCGAAACTCGGGTTCAGGCTCCAATTAAACTCAAAATAGAGTGAAAGTTAAAAGAAAAGCGAAATGGAAATGTGGCTAGGGGAAGAGTATCATACAATACAAGATACTTAAATGAAATACTGTACTGTGAGTAGAAATATAGTTAGAAATTTTTGTATTACTTACTATTTACTATATGGATTGCAACAAAATCTTTATTTCAGAATTGGATTTTGAGTTGTTAGCAACTTCTAGTTTTTTTGGTTCCTTTCTTCTTATTCGCTTTGGATCGGAAAATAGAAAAGTTGGGTGAATCAAAACCCGAAAGGAGGTTCATGGCCAAGGGTAAAGATGTCCGAGTAAGGGTTATTTTGGAATGTACCAGTTGTGTTCGAAACGGTGTTAATAAGGAATTGGCGGGTATTTCCAGATATATTACTCAAAAGAATCGACACAATACACCTAGTCGATTGGAATTGAGAAAATTCTGTCCCTATTGTTCCAAACATACAATTCATGGGGAGATAAAGAAATAGATATAAATCGAACCGAGTCCTTGTGTGTCACTCTTCCAAGGAACATGAAAAAAAATTAGATAGATATATAGAAACAACTAAATAGAGACAAACAAATCCTATTAATTGATTTTAGAAATCATTTTTGATTGGATCGGAATAGGATTTTAACGATTAGGATTTTAAGGATAAGGAATCAAAAAATTATGGATAAATCCAAGCGACTCTTTCTTAAATCCAAGCGATCTTTTCGTAGGCGTTTGCCCCCGATCCAATCGGGGGATCGAATTGATTATAGAAACATGAGTTTAATTAGTCGATTTATTAGTGAACAAGGAAAAATATTATCTAGACGAGTGAATAGATTGACCTTAAAAGAACAACGATTAATTACTATTGCTATAAAACAAGCTCGTATTTTATCTTCGTTACCCTTTCTTAATAATGAGAAACAATTTGAAAGAAGTGAGTCGACCGCTAGAACTACTGGTCTTAGAACCAGAAAAAAATAGGCTTACTCCTCAATTGAATCAAAATTCCAATCAGAACTCAAACACCTGGATGTTTTGGTCAACAAATCCTGGAATCCGTTGTGTTGTAAGAAAAAAAAGAATTGGGGAATAAGAATCAATCTTTTTTTATTGAGCGTGTTCGCTCATTTTGACGATTTTATCATATTATCCCGATTTTATCATAGTAATTTCTATTCTACCTTCCCGGAGTTCATTCTCCAGAGAACTCCATTTAAAAGATTCTGGAAGATTCCTTCCAACCTCCTTATTTTATGATCTCATTGGAAATCATATAAAGACAATTACTATTTGATATAGCTATTTGTGCAAGTATTTTACGATTAAGAAGCAACTGCCCCTTATACAGATTGTGTATTAATCTACTATAAATATAGGATACTCGATTTCGCCGAATTACTGCATTTATTCGAGTGATCCACAAACGACGAAAATCTCTTTTTTTCCTATCTCTATCATGATGAGCCGAAGCCAAAGCTCTTATTTTCTGTTGAGTAATTGTTCGAGTAAGTCTTGAATGAGCCCCGCGAAAGCTTGAGGCAAATAAACGAAGTTTTGTTCTACGTCTCCGAGCTATATATCCTCGTCTAATTCTGGTCATTGAATAAATGAAACTTTGATGAATAACTAATCGATTTCCTTTCTTTCAGTTATTCATTTCCCCTTTCCTAGTCTATTAATAACAAAACGGATTCTTCCAATTTATAAGATGCAAATTCCAATGGCTTTTGCTACTATAACCTTCCCGACCACACTTTTTTCCTTTTTTCTAGGCGCATTGGAAATAAAATAAAGTAGGAAATAGAAATAGATAAAGAAATTGTGGGTTCCATCGTCTCTATGGTTACTTCTTAAACGGTGAGGTCCTTTCTATACACCGGAGCCCTTTCCTTCATTTAATCAATCCTATTGTATTGGTAACTTGTACAGTTACCACTCTTTGGCTCTACCCATGAATTTTCCAGTAATAGGTCTTTCCTAACGAGATATACCTTATACAGTAACGGTATTTAATTATGAAGTTTGGTTGAGTAGCTGACCCTGTTAGTCCGTTCTTGCAAGAGTAGAAAGATAATCTTTCCGCTTTTTAAATAGGATTTCCCCCCGCTTAATGGATAACTATTTGTTACCAATGGGGAATTCTTTCTCATCTTAAATTGCAAATTGAAGTGATTGAATTTGCACCAATGGAAACCATAAATTTCATACACAATAGAAAGATATGATAGATCTATCTTTTTTAGTTTTAGATAGTGAATGGAGTTCTTCCATTCTATCCGATTCAATGGTACTGATCATTGATATTGGAAAATTTGTTTTCTTTCTTTTGTTTTGTCTCAACCCATGATTTAAACGAGTCGCACATACACCCTCGTACATGTTCCTCGGCGCTGAGGGCATCCCCCAAGAGCGGGGGATTTCGTGACGTTTCTGATTGGCTGTCTTGGGTTTCTAATAAGTTGTTTAATAGTTGGCATGCTGAATTATACATTAGGGGTTGGTTTAGATCGATCCTAACCGGACGATTATGAATTTCTTCTATTTAATAGAATATTAAACCCTTAAGAAGTAAGAAGATAAAAGCTGAAATCGTGTATTTGCGTGAAATCACTGCTATTTTTTATACAACCGCTACAAGATCAACAATTCCATGAGCTTGGGCTTCTGTTGCTGACATAAAAACATCCCTTTCCATGTCTTCGGATACAACCCATAAAGGCTTGCCTGTTCTTTGTACATAAACCCTTGTAAGGGTTTCGCGCAGTTTCAGTAGTTCTTCCGCTTCCAGGATAAATTCGCCCGTTTGTGCCTCATAAAAAGCGGCAATAGGTTGATGGATCATTACCCTGATTATATAGATAAGATAACATAATAAAATGATATAGATAATATAACATAATAAAAGATTCCTATAGCTCGACGATCCGTGGAGGGGAAGAGAGAAAGAATAAGAAAAAGATAGAATTGAACAACCGTACGGGCATTTTTGCGCATTGCATACGGCTCTCCAATGGACTTCACTTTTTTACCTTTCATCGAAGAAAGAGAAAATATGGGGTCTCTTATACCCAGATCGTAAATGATCCAATTACCACCCTTCTTTTTTTTTGGAGGAGTTAAAAAATACTATGATGGCCCCGTTGCTTTCTATATTTATTTCGGCTGTTATTCAGCAATCCCAAAGTTTCTTTCTTTTTTTGATTTTTGTACTCTTTGATAACCTAAATCCTGTTAATAATCCTCTGGTGTGAAAAAAGTTTGTGACGCTGAAATAGGCCTACGATAGGTAAGATAAAGTCGTAAATACCCTTCGTTTGTCTCATACTACTCTTTCGATACATAATCGAGAATCTTTTGAAAAAAAAAAAACAATAAAGAATTTGGATATCGAATTCGAAGTGCCATGCTATTATTACTGAATATTAATAATTCATATGGTGAAGGCATAGTCTTCTTTTTTCTCTCAAATAAAAAACTCATTGGCGCTAAGCGTGAGGGAATGCTAGACGTTTGGTAATTTCTCCTCCGACCAGGATAAAAGACCCCATTGAGGCGGCCAATCCCATGCATATTGTGTGGACATCTGGTCGCACAAATTGCATAGTATCATAAATAGCTATTCCGGGTATTACCCAGCCGCCAGGAGAGTTTATAAACAAATAAAGATCCTCGGTATCATTCTCTATACTGAGATATACCATAAGACCAATAAGTTGATTCGAGATCTCGCTATCAACTTCTTGGCCTAAAAAAAGTAATCTTTCTCGATAAAGTCGGTTGATTAGGATAAAATTCGATCCTTTAGGAGCCGTACAGGCACCTTTTGATGCATACGGTTCAACATGCGAAAAAAATCAATGTGTAAACTCCAGCCCTTTTTCTTTTTTCATAGCGGGTTCTTTCTAACTTCTAGCGAAGGGGCTTTTCTTCCATTTTTCAAGAACGATGACTTTGGCGGGTTTTCCTATAATAGAAAAAACAATTCACTAAACTTATCGAACTAACCTTTCATTGATGTATTTTTTCATCGAGATCCGATTCAAAAATCACGATGTCATTTTCTTGTTCCTGAATGGGCTTCTTCAATTTTTTTAGGTTTATGCTCTACTCCGAGTAAGGATCTGCCCGATTTAGATTTGTACATATAGGACAAATGACCCCAATACCACGTCTTTTTTTTGCTATTACCCCCCCCCTTTTTTTCAATTCATTTCTTTCATGCCTTCTGCTAAATATTCGACGTATTCATATTCATTCCCTTTTGGATTCGATTGATTAACAGTTTGAGATCATTCCTATTTAACGAAATCGAATCGTTTATGATATAAGTAATAATCATAAATATATTACCAATTGGGTTTTTTAAACGGAGCCTGGATACTTCATTTTATTGGTCCAGCCAAGCCGACCATAAATTATTTTAATTACTAATATTATATTAATCTAGATACCTCCTCACAAAACGGATCTATTTGCACTTCATTGCGCTTCACGCTACAAATTTTTGATAATTCAATTTTGTTTGTGGGGGCGAAACAGAGGATATCTCCATCGAGGGAGAGAATGGGGAAATCCCATATGACCCAATATATCTGACAAGTCGCACTATACGTCAACCCAAGATGCATCTTCCTCTCCGGGACTTCGAAAAGGTACTTTTGGAACACCAATAGGCATAAACTGAAAGAAAAAAGAATTAAGTACTCTATTTCACTTTGATGTGGAAGCGTAATAATGTGCTTATTATCTTAATAATATCGGCCTTTATCATATTTTATATATAGATTGAATATATAGATTGAATAAGTTCAGAAAATAAAGTAAAGGAAAACAGAATGAAGAAAGGAAAATTCTTACGAATAGGCCCTTTGAATGATGACCAAATATAGATGCATTCGCTCATAGAAAAGGGAATCAACCCCCATTGCGTATTGGTACTTATCGAGTATAGAATAGATCTGCTTCTCTTTTTTCCTACGAACCGAACTGTTCCATTATTACTAAATACTAAAAGAATAGAACAAATATTAATCCTTTTTCCGAGATAATCGGCTGAAAAAAAAAGGGCGGTCCATAGCATAGTTTTTTTTTCAATGCAATAATGCAATAAAGTTACATAGTGTCTATTTTTTGTTGATAAAGGGGTATTCCCATGGGTTTGCCTTGGTATCGTGTTCATACCGTCGTATTGAATGATCCCGGTCGTTTGCTTTCTGTACATATAATGCATACAGCTCTGGTTGCTGGTTGGGCCGGTTCAATGGCTCTATATGAATTAGCAGTTTTTGATCCCTCCGACCCCGTTCTTGATCCAATGTGGAGACAAGGTATGTTCGTTATACCCTTCATGACTCGTTTAGGAATAACCAATTCATGGGGCGGTTGGAGTATTACAGGAGGGACGATAACGAATCCGGGTATTTGGAGTTACGAAGGTGTAGCTGGGGCACATATTGTGTTTTCTGGCTTGTGCTTCTTGGCAGCTATTTGGCATTGGGTGTATTGGGATCTAGAAATATTTGGTGATGAACGTACAGGAAAACCTTCTTTGGATTTGCCTAAGATCTTTGGAATTCATTTATTTCTCTCCGGAGTAGCTTGTTTTGGGTTTGGCGCATTTCATGTAACAGGATTGTATGGTCCTGGAATATGGGTGTCCGACCCTTATGGACTAACTGGAAAGGTACAGGCTGTAAATCCAGCGTGGGGTGTGGAAGGTTTTGATCCTTTTGTTCCAGGAGGAATAGCCTCTCATCATATTGCAGCAGGGACATTGGGCATCTTAGCAGGCTTATTCCATCTTAGTGTCCGTCCGCCTCAACGTCTATACAAAGGATTACGTATGGGCAATATTGAAACCGTTCTTTCCAGCAGCATCGCTGCTGTCTTTTTTGCAGCTTTTGTTGTTGCTGGAACTATGTGGTATGGTTCAGCAACTACCCCCATCGAATTATTTGGTCCCACCCGTTATCAATGGGATCAGGGATACTTTCAGCAAGAAATATATCGAAGAGTTAGTGCTGGACTAGCCGAAAATCAAAGTTTATCAGAAGCTTGGTCTAAAATTCCTGAAAAATTAGCTTTTTATGATTACATCGGAAATAATCCGGCGAAAGGGGGATTATTCAGAGCGGGTTCAATGGATAACGGGGATGGAATAGCTGTCGGGTGGTTAGGACACCCTATCTTTAGAGATAAAGAAGGGCGTGAACTTTTTGTACGTCGTATGCCTACTTTTTTTGAAACATTTCCAGTTGTTTTGGTAGACGGAGATGGAATTGTTAGAGCCGATGTTCCTTTTAGAAGGGCAGAATCGAAGTATAGTGTCGAACAAGTAGGTGTAACTGTTGAGTTCTATGGTGGCGAACTGAATGGAGTGAGTTATAGTGATCCGGCTACTGTGAAAAAATATGCTAGACGGGCTCAATTGGGTGAAATTTTTGAATTAGACCGTGCTACTTTGAAATCCGATGGTGTTTTTCGTAGCAGTCCAAGGGGTTGGTTTACTTTTGGACATGCTTCGTTTGCTCTGCTCTTCTTCTTCGGACACATTTGGCATGGTGCTAGAACCCTGTTCAGAGATGTTTTTGCTGGTATTGACCCAGATTTGGATGCTCAAGTGGAATTTGGAGCATTCCAAAAACTTGGAGATCCAACGACAAGAAGACAAATAGTCTGATGCAACATTGCTCTGTTATTTTTCGCTTCTGGTTTCTATTTTCTGTTTGTGATTTTACATAAGGTTCTGGAGAAATCTGGATTGAAATCGCCGCCTTTTCTTTGATTCTTCTTTTTTCTTGAATTCGGGAGATAATCCCAAATAAACAGGTATGGAAGCTATAATTGTAAACCGCGATCGAATTTATGGAAGCATTGGTTTATACATTCCTCTTAGTCTCGACTTTAGGGATCATTTTTTTCGCTATCTTTTTTCGAGAACCACCTAAAGTTCCAACTAAAAAAATGAAATGATTTTTCATTATCTCAATTGACGTAATGGGCCTCCCAATATCCCAATATTGGGAGGCCCGTTACGTCAACTAGTCCCCGTGTTCTTCGAATGGATCCCTTAGTTGTTGAGAGGGTTGCCCAAAAGCAGTATATAAGGCGTACCCAGTAAAACTTACAAGTAAACCAGATATAGAGATGGCGACTAGGGTTGCTGTTTCCATTCTTATATAATTTCAAGACCACAATGGATCTATGATAAGATCGTTTATTTACAACGGAATGGTATACAAAGTCAACAGATCTCAATGAATACAAAATAGGATTTATGGCTGCACAAACTGTTGAGGGTAGTTCTAGATCTGGTCCAAGACGAACTGCTGTAGGGGATTTATTGAAACCATTGAATTCGGAATATGGTAAAGTAGCTCCTGGATGGGGAACTACTCCTTTGATGGGTGTCGCAATGGCCCTATTTGCGATATTCCTATCTATTATTTTGGAGATTTATAATTCTTCCGTTTTACTGGATGGAATTTCACTGAATTAGAGTTACAAGAACCACAAAATCCTAGCTTTTAAATACAAAAAGGGAAGCATTTAGGTCCCGGATTTTTATTTTAACTCATTTTTTTTGGTAGTTCGACTTGGTAGTTCGACCGCGCAATTTTTTTGTTTCTGTATTTCCGGAATATGAGTGTGTGACTTGTTATAATTGATCCTATTGATAGTACAGAGAATGGGTCTGTCGTCTTGATAGAGATGGTTTTACCCCGTCGGATATTTATTCTAGTATCTGGAGCACGGAATACATGAAATAGATCACGAAGTATTCGAACTATGATTCATACTTAATATTCAGACCTCGCGGCCGGATTCAAAAATTAGAAAAAGTTCGAAATTGAAAGAAGAAAAATCTTTCAAATTCCCATTTCTGCTTTGATTTTGCTCAAAGGACAAACGTTTCTTTGTTTTTAGTAAGTTTATCTATTCTCCTCGTTGAATAAATGATGATCCAATGGTTCTTACTCGGGGAATCTTTGGACTTAGTTTGAAGGTTTTATTGAATCATCGTGGTTCTAGTATGAATCTGAGGTTTCAATTGATTCATAGGGTCTTAACAAGAAAATTCCTATCAATAATAAAGAAAACAAAAGTAAAACCGCATTACATACAAATAAAAATAACAAATCAAAGAAAAAGAAATAGGTAAATAGAAGATTCAAGAGGCCTGTAACGATCAACATAAAGACAAGTGAGCCGACTTGATTTTTTGGCATTCTAATTATAACCACAAAGAAGAGCTTTCTGATTTTGACTCTTTCGTATCTTTAGATAAGATTGAATCAGAAGATTAAGAAGTTTCCAATTTTCTATTCCATACCCTTTTCACCCAGTATTTGGGTGTTTTTGTTTGAGCTGTACGAGATGAAATTCTCATATACGGTTCTCGGAGGGGGAGTCTCCTCGGTTTACCTATCTCAATAAAGTTTACGATTGGTTCGAAGAACGTCTCGAGATTCAGGCGATTGCAGATGATATAACTAGTAAATACGTTCCTCCTCATGTCAACATATTTTATTGTCTAGGAGGAATTACGCTTACTTGTTTTTTAGTACAAGTAGCTACAGGCTTTGCTATGACTTTTTACTACCGTCCGACCGTTACTGAGGCTTTTGCTTCTGTTCAATACATAATGACGGAAGCTAACTTTGGTTGGTTAATCCGATCGGTTCATCGATGGTCGGCAAGTATGATGGTCCTAATGATAATCCTGCACGTATTTCGTGTGTATCTCACAGGTGGTTTTAAAAAACCTCGCGAATTGACTTGGGTTACAGGCGTGGTTCTGGCTGTATTGACCGCATCTTTTGGTGTAACAGGTTATTCTTTACCTTGGGACCAAATTGGGTATTGGGCAGTCAAAATTGTAACGGGCGTACCGGAAGCGATTCCGGTAATCGGATCGCCTTTAGTAGAGTTATTGCGCGGAAGTGCTAGTGTGGGACAGTCCACCTTGACTCGTTTTTATAGTTTGCACACTTTTGTATTACCTCTTCTTACTGCCGTATTTATGTTAATGCATTTTCTAATGATACGTAAGCAAGGTATTTCTGGTCCTTTATAAAGAATATAGATCATAGAGATTTGTAATCAATCATTTATCTTATTACTTGACTTGGGGGAGGAACAATAATATTTCATTGCTACAAATATGGATTATTGACAAAGAATAAGACATGTATTTGGAAATTTTCCCTCAACTCCACAATATTGTATTATTTATTTGACATGGACGAATAGTTGAAGGGAATTCTCCGAAGAGAAAATGGATTATGGGAGTGTGTGACTTGAACTATTGATTGAGCCGTGCAGAAATATGCTTTTATCTGCTACATTGGAATTCACAACCAAATGTGTCTTTGTTCCAACCGCCCCCCGGATAGGGCTAGGCTGGTTCGCTTGAAGAGAATCCTTTCTATGATCAGACCCAAGCATGCTGTGCATGAACAGGCTCCGTAAGATCCAGTAGAATAAGTGATGTGTCATAATCCAGATTATCTTTTAACGATTTTACTTACTTAAACTATTTTACTTACTTAATAGTATGGAAATGTATTCATTTCTTCTGCATCGATCCGATTTATGATACTATCGGAGTGAAACAAGGGATCTAAAGAAGAGCAGCGGCTAGACTGTATTAGTAACAAGTAAATCCTTTGTACGCGAAAAAAAATCCCATCTCG